GTTAATGTAGCTTATCAAATAAAGCAAGGCACTGAAAATGCCTAGAAGAGTTACAAAACTCCATAAACATAAAGGTTTGGTCCTGGCCTTCCTATTAGTTATTAGCAGAATTACACATGCAAGTCTCCACATCCCGGTGAAAATGCCCTCCAAATCTCCACGTTGATTGAAAGGAGCGGGTATCAAGCACACTAAACAAGTAGCTCATAACGCCTTGCTCGACCACACCCCCACGGGATACAGCAGTGATAAAGATTAAGCCATGAACGAAAGTTTGACTAAGCCATGCTAATATCAAGAGTTGGTAAATTTCGTGCCAGCCACCGCGGTCATACGGTTAACTCGAATTAATAGGCCCACGGCGTAAAACGTGTTAAGGATTGTAAGCATACTAAAGTTAAAATTTAACCAGGCTGTAAAAAGCTACTGTTAACATAAAATATACCACGAAAGTGACTTTACCATTTCCGACAACACGATAGCTGAGATCCAAACTGGGATTAGATACCCCACTATGCTCAGCCCTAAACGTAAATAATTTACACAACAAAATTATCTGCCAGAGGACTACTAGCAACAGCTTAAAACTCAAAGGACTTGGCGGTGCTTTATATCCCTCTAGAGGAGCCTGTTCTATAATCGATAAACCCCGATAAACCTCACCACTTCTAGCTAAATCAGTCTATATACCGCCATCTTCAGCAAACCCTCAGAAAAAGGAAGAAAAGTAAGCACAATAATAACATATAAAAAAGTTAGGTCAAGGTGTAACCTATGAAGTGGGAAGAAATGGGCTACATTTTCTAATTAAGAACACTCACGAAAGTTTTTATGAAAACTAAAAACTAAAGGTGGATTTAGTAGTAAATTAAGAATAGAGAGCTTAATTGAATAGGGCCATGAAGCACGCACACACCGCCCGTCACCCTCCTCAAGCAATTCATTTAAATATTACATAATAAATAAACCAATCAAAGTGAGAGGAGACAAGTCGTAACAAGGTAAGCATACTGGAAAGTGTGCTTGGATAAATCAAAGTGTAGCTTAAACAAAGCACCTGGCTTACACCCAGGAGATTTCATATACTAATGACCACTTTGAACCAAAGCTAGCCCAACCTATCATCAACTTAACTATTACAACAATCCTAACTAAAACATTTAATTATACTATTACAGTATAGGAGATAGAAATTCTACTCGGAGCTATAGAGAGAGTACCGCAAGGGAACGATGAAAGAAGAGATTTAAAGTGATAAATAGCAAAGATTACCCCTTGTACCTTTTGCATAATGAATTAGCCAGAACAATTTAACAAAGAGACCTTAAGCTAACTACCCCGAAACCAGACGAGCTACCTACGAACAATCCCCGGGGATGAACTCATCTATGTCGCAAAATAGTGAGAAGATTTGTAGGTAGAGGTGAAAAGCCTAACGAGCCTGGTGATAGCTGGTTGCCCAGAACGGAATCTTAGTTCAACTTTAAATTTACCTAGCAACATTAAAATTATAATGTAAATTTAAAATATAGTCTAAAAAGGTACAGCTTTTTAGAACGAGGATACAACCTTATTTAGCGAGTAATAAACCAAGCAAACCATAGTAGGCCCAGAAGCAGCCATCAATTAAGAAAGCGTTCAAGCTCGACAATTCAACTTCCCCTAATACCAAGAGTCCCAAATAACTCCTAATATACTACTGGGCTAGTCCATTTTATAATGGAAGCAATAATGCTAATATGAGTAACAAGAAACACTTCTCCTTGCACAAGCTTATAACAGCCAACGAATACTCACTGATAGTTAACAATGTGATAAAAATAAACTATTAATAGAACATTTATCAAACCAATTGTTAATCCAACACAGGCRTGCAATAAGGAAAGATTAAAAGAAGTAAAAGGAATTCGGCAAGCACAAACCCCGCCTGTTTACCAAAAACATCACCTCCAGCATATCTAGTATTGGAGGCCCTGCCTGCCCAGTGACACTAGTTTAACGGCCGCGGTATCCTGACCGTGCAAAGGTAGCATAATCATTTGTTCTCTAAATAGGGACTTGTATGAACGGCCACACGAGGGTTTAACTGTCTCTTACTTCCAATCAGTGAAATTGACCTTCCCGTGAAGAGGCGGGAATAGACCAATAAGACGAGAAGACCCTATGGAGCTTTAATTAACTAGCCCATAATAATTCGCTAAACCACCAATAGGCCTAACACAATACTATTAATGGGTTAACAATTTAGGTTGGGGTGACCTCGGAGAACAAAACAACCTCCGAGTGATTTAATCACAGACAGACCAGTCGAAGCGTTCCATCATTCATTGATCCAATAACTTGATCAACGGAACAAGTTACCCTAGGGATAACAGCGCAATCCTATTCAAGAGTCCATATCAACAATAGGGTTTACGACCTCGATGTTGGATCAGGACATCCCAATGGTGCAGCAGCTATTAAGGGTTCGTTTGTTCAACGATTAAAGTCCTACGTGATCTGAGTTCAGACCGGAGCAATCCAGGTCGGTTTCTATCTATTGTAACAACTCCTCCCAGTACGAAAGGACAAGAGAAGTGGGGCCTATTCTACCAGAACGCCCCAGGACTAATAGATGATATAATCTCAATCTAACCAATCCACTCCTCCATGACCCTAGAAATAGGGTTTGTTAGGGTGGCAGAGCCCAGTAATTGCATAAAACTTAAACTTTTATTCTCAGAGGTTCAAATCCTCTTCCTAACATTATGTTTATAATCAACATCATTTCACTAATTGTACCAATTCTACTTGCTGTAGCTTTCTTGACATTAGTGGAACGAAAAATTCTAGGATACATACAACTCCGTAAGGGCCCAAACATTGTAGGACCATACGGTCTTTTACAACCAATTGCAGACGCTGTAAAACTCTTCACCAAAGAACCTTTACGACCCCTAACATCATCCATTACTATATTCGTAATAGCCCCTGTCCTAGCCCTAACACTGGCCCTAACTATATGAATTCCACTACCTATACCCTACCCCCTGGTCAACATAAACCTAGGTGTCTTATTCATACTAGCAATATCCAGCCTAGCTGTCTACTCCATCCTATGATCAGGGTGAGCTTCAAACTCAAAATACGCCCTAATCGGAGCTCTCCGAGCCGTAGCCCAAACAATCTCCTACGAAGTAACACTAGCTATTATTCTCCTTTCAGTATTACTAATAAATGGCTCATTCACCTTATCTACACTAATTACCACGCAGGAACACGTATGGCTAATCCTCCCTACATGACCCCTAGCCATGATATGATTTATCTCAACCCTAGCAGAAACTAACCGCGCCCCATTCGACCTAACAGAAGGAGAATCAGAACTAGTATCAGGGTTCAATGTCGAATATGCAGCCGGACCATTCGCTCTTTTCTTCTTAGCTGAATACGCTAATATTATCATAATAAATATCCTAACAGCCATCCTGTTCTTCGGTGCATTCCACGCCCCTCACTTACCGGAACTACATTCTATCAACTTAACTATAAAAACGCTCCTACTTACAGCTTCCTTCCTATGGATCCGAGCATCATATCCACGATTCCGTTACGACCAACTCATACACCTACTATGAAAAAACTTCCTCCCTTTGACACTAGCGCTATGCATATGACACATAGCACTACCCATTATAACAGCAAGTATTCCCCCACAAACATAGGAAATATGTCTGATAAAAGAGCTACTTTGATAGAGTAAAACATAGAGGTTTAAGCCCTCTTATTTCTAGAATTATAGGAATCGAACCTAATCCTAAGAACTCAAAAATCTTCGTGCTTCCAAAATTACACTAAATCCTACAGTAAGGTCAGCTAAATAAGCTATCGGGCCCATACCCCGAAAATGTTGGTTTATCCCCTTCCCATACTAATCAAGCCTCTCGTCCTAAACACCATTATATTAACTGTTATTTCAGGAACTATCATAGTACTAATAAGTTCCCACTGATTAATAATTTGAATTGGATTTGAAATGAACATACTAGCCATCATCCCCATCTTAATAAAAAAATTCAACCCACGAGCCATAGAAGCGTCAACAAAATATTTCCTTACCCAAGCCACTGCATCCATACTCTTCATATTAGGAATTATCATCAACCTATTGATAACAGGACAATGAGCAATATTAAGCACCCCTAACCCAATCTCATCAAACATAATAACGGTAGCCATAGCAATAAAATTAGGACTGTCACCTTTCCACTTCTGAATGCCCGAAGTAACCCAAGGAATCCCACTGTCATCGGGCATGATCTTACTTACCTGACAAAAAATCGCTCCTCTGTCTATCCTGTACCAAATCTCCCCATCCATAAACCCAAATCTATTAATAGCTATAGCAACCATATCAGTTTTGGTAGGAGGCTGGGGGGGCCTCAATCAAACACAACTACGAAAAATCCTAGCCTACTCATCAATCGCCCATATGGGATGAATAATTGCTGTAACAACATACAATCCCACCCTAATACTACTAAACCTTATAATTTACATTACAATAACACTAGGCACATTCATACTATTCACGCTTAACTCATCCACAACCACACTATCACTATCTCATATATGAAATGAATTCCCACTAATCCCACCACTGATTCTAACAACTATATTATCACTGGGAGGGTTACCTCCTCTCTCAGGCTTTATCCCTAAATGAATAATCATCAACGAGCTCACAAAAAACGATATAATCATCATAGCAATATTTATAGCAATAACAGCCCTACTAAACTTATATTTCTACATGCGACTAACATACTCAACAGCATTAACTATATTCCCCTCAATAAATACTACAAAAATAAAATGACACTTTGAAAATACAAAAAACATGATTCTATTACCCCCTCTAATTGTAATTTCAACTATACTACTCCCACTAACCCCTATATTACTCGTACTACCCTAGGAGTTTAGGTTAAAACAGACCAAGGACCTTCAAAGCCCTAAGCAAGTATTATTCACTTAACTCCTGAACTCACTCTAAGGACTGCAAGAATATATCTCACATCTACTGAATGCAAATCAGACACTTTAATTAAGCTAAGCCCTTCCTAGATTGGTGGGCTACAACCCCACGAAACTTTAGTTAACAGCTAAATACCCTAGTCAACTGGCTTCAATCTACTTCTCCCGCCGCGAAGAAAAAAAAGGCGGGAGAAGTCCCGGCAGGGTTGAAGCTGCTTTTTTGAATTTGCAATTCAACGTGATATTTCACTACAGGACTTGGTAAAAAGGGGACTCAAACCCCTATTCTTAGATTTACAGTCTAATGCCTTTATCAGCCATCTTACCTATGTTCATAAATCGATGATTGTTCTCCACGAATCATAAAGACATTGGTACTCTTTATCTTCTATTCGGTGCATGAGCCGGAATAGTAGGTACCGCCCTTAGCCTATTAATCCGCGCTGAATTAGGCCAACCCGGCGCTCTATTAGGGGACGACCAGATTTATAACGTCATTGTTACCGCCCATGCATTTGTAATAATTTTCTTTATAGTCATACCAATTATGATTGGAGGATTTGGAAATTGACTGGTACCTCTAATAATTGGTGCACCTGATATGGCCTTTCCACGAATAAATAACATAAGTTTTTGACTCCTACCCCCCTCTTTCCTTCTCCTCCTAGCATCTTCTATGGTAGAAGCAGGTGCAGGAACAGGATGAACTGTATACCCTCCTCTAGCGGGAAATCTAGCGCACGCAGGAGCATCCGTAGACTTAACGATTTTCTCTCTTCACTTAGCGGGTATTTCGTCTATTCTAGGAGCCATTAACTTCATTACCACTATTATTAATATAAAACCACCCGCAATATCACAGTATCAAACTCCTTTATTTGTATGATCTGTATTAGTTACTGCTGTACTTCTGCTCTTATCTCTACCGGTCTTAGCAGCTGGTATTACCATGCTACTCACGGACCGAAATCTGAACACTACATTCTTCGACCCAGCTGGAGGAGGCGATCCCATTCTGTATCAACACTTATTCTGATTCTTTGGACACCCAGAAGTATATATCCTGATCTTACCAGGATTTGGTATTATCTCACATGTTGTAACATACTACTCAGGGAAAAAAGAACCATTTGGTTATATGGGAATGGTATGGGCAATGATATCAATTGGCTTCCTAGGATTTATTGTATGAGCCCACCATATGTTCACCGTAGGTATGGACGTTGATACACGAGCATATTTCACCTCGGCTACTATAATCATTGCAATTCCCACAGGAGTAAAAGTATTTAGCTGACTAGCTACTCTGCATGGGGGAAATATTAAATGATCACCAGCTATACTATGAGCCCTAGGGTTCATTTTTCTATTTACGGTAGGCGGTCTAACGGGTATCGTGTTATCAAACTCATCCTTAGATATTGTTCTTCACGACACATACTATGTAGTAGCACATTTCCACTATGTACTATCAATGGGAGCAGTGTTTGCAATTATAGGCGGATTCGTCCACTGATTCCCTCTATTTACGGGCTATACACTAAATGATATTTGAGCGAAAATCCACTTCACAATTATATTTGTGGGAGTAAATATAACATTCTTCCCTCAACATTTCCTGGGTCTATCAGGCATGCCCCGTCGTTACTCCGATTACCCAGATGCTTATACAACATGAAACACAGTATCCTCCATAGGCTCATTTATTTCATTAACAGCAGTAATACTAATAATTTTCATGATCTGAGAGGCCTTCGCATCCAAACGAGAAGTATTAACGGTAGAACTTACCTCAACAAATATTGAATGACTCCATGGATGTCCTCCGCCATACCATACCTTCGAGGAACCAACCTACGTGTTATCGAAATAAGAAAGGAAGGAATCGAACCCCCTAGGACTGGTTTCAAGCCAATATCATAACCATTATGTCTTTCTCGATTAAGAGATATTAGTAAAAATTACATGACTTTGTCAAAGTCAAATTATAGGTGGAAATCCTTTATATCTCCATGGCATATCCTTTTCAAATAGGCCTTCAAGATGCAACTTCTCCTATCATAGAGGAACTGTTACACTTTCATGATCATACGTTAATAATTGTATTCCTAATTAGTTCCCTTGTTCTCTATATCATTTCATCGATACTAACTACTAAACTTACACACACCAGTACCATAGACGCTCAAGCAGTTGAAACAATCTGAACAATCCTACCCGCTATTATCCTGATCCTAATCGCCCTGCCTTCCCTACGAATCCTTTATATAATAGACGAAATCAACGACCCTTCCTTAACTGTAAAAACTATAGGCCACCAATGATATTGAAGCTACGAATACACAGACTATGAGGACCTGAATTTTGATTCCTATATAATCCCAACTCAAGAACTAAAACCCGGAGAGCTACGATTATTAGAAGTGGACAATCGAGTAATTCTCCCAGTAGAAATAACAGTCCGTATATTAATCTCCTCTGAAGACGTACTGCACTCATGAGCCGTACCATCCCTAGGATTGAAAACTGATGCTATCCCAGGACGCCTAAATCAAACTACTCTAATAGCCATACGGCCAGGACTATATTACGGCCAATGCTCTGAAATCTGCGGCTCTAACCACAGCTTCATACCCATCGTCCTCGAACTAGTACCTCTATCACATTTTGAAAAATGATCTGTCTCAATACTATAAATTCATTGAGAAGCTAATATAGCATTAACCTTTTAAGTTAAAGATTGGGAACGAAAACCTCCCCTCAATGGCATGCCACAGCTAGATACTTCAACATGATTTATTACTATCTTATCAATAGTTATTACCTTATTCTTTGTGTTTCAATTAAAAGTATCAAAACATAGCTTCCCAGAAAACCCCGAATTGAAACCAGCGACTGCGTCAAAACCTACCACACCTTGAGAAGAAAAATGAACGAAAATCTATTTTCCTCTTTCGTTACTCCTACAATAATAGGACTTCCTATTATTATCGTTATTACTATATTTCCAAGTATTATATTCCCTTCACCTAATCGATTAATCAATAACCGGCTTATCTCCATTCAACAATGACTAGTACGGCTAACATCAAAACAAATACTATCCATTCACAACCAAAAAGGACAGGCTTGAGCATTAATGCTTATATCCCTAATCCTATTTATTGGCTCTACCAACCTTTTAGGCCTCCTACCCCATTCATTTACTCCTACCACCCAACTATCTTTGAACCTAGGAATAGCCATCCCCCTATGAGCAGGTACAGTAATCACTGGTTTCCGGTACAAAACAAAGGCTTCCTTAGCCCATTTTCTACCACAAGGAACTCCACCTCCCTTAATTCCTATGCTTGTTATCATTGAAACTATTAGCCTGTTCATCCAACCTATAGCCTTAGCCGTACGATTAACAGCTAACATTACCGCAGGCCACTTATTAATTCACTTGATCGGGAGTGCTACCTTAACACTAATAAACATCAGCACTATTACAGCAGTAGTAACCTTCATTATCCTCCTTCTCCTAACCATTCTAGAATTTGCAGTCGCCCTTATCCAAGCCTACGTTTTTACCCTACTAGTAAGCTTATACTTACATGATAACACCTAATGACCCACCAAATACACTCGTACCACATAGTCAACCCGAGTCCATGACCCCTAACAGGAGCCCTTTCCGCCCTACTCATAACGTCAGGGCTAGTAATATGATTCCATTTTAACTCAATAGTGCTTCTAACTCTAGGTATAATAACCAATGTATTAACTATATACCAATGATGACGAGACATTATTCGGGAAGGGACGTTCCAGGGCCACCATACCCCAACTGTCCAAAAAGGTCTGCGGTATGGAATAATTCTTTTCATTACGTCAGAAGTCTTTTTCTTTGCAGGCTTTTTCTGAGCTTTCTACCATTCAAGTCTAGCACCAACCCCAGAACTAGGAGGGTGTTGACCACCTACGGGTATCACACCCTTAAATCCATTAGAAGTCCCATTACTCAACACCTCCGTTCTCCTAGCCTCCGGAGTCTCTATCACCTGAGCTCACCATAGCCTGATAGAAGGGAATCGTAAACACATACTTCAAGCCCTATTCATTACAATCTCTCTAGGTCTATATTTCACCCTCCTACAAGCCTCAGAATATTATGAAGCACCATTCACAATCTCCGATGGGGTTTACGGTTCCACGTTCTTCATAGCCACAGGATTCCACGGCCTCCATGTCATTATTGGGTCTACCTTTCTTATCGTGTGCTTTCTACGACAACTGAATTTTCACTTCACATCCAACCATCACTTCGGATTCGAAGCAGCTGCCTGATACTGACATTTCGTAGATGTCGTATGATTATTCCTATATGTATCTATTTATTGATGAGGATCTTACTTCTTTAGTATCAACAAGTACAGTTGACTTCCAATTAACTAGTTCTGGTAATAATCCAGAAAGAAGTAATAAATATAATACTATCCCTATTTACCAACGTATCCCTAGCATCTTTGCTTATCCTGATCGCATTTTGATTACCTCAATTAAACATCTACGCAGAAAAATTAGGTCCATACGAGTGTGGCTTCGACCCCCTGGGATCAGCTCGCTTACCTTTCTCCATAAAATTTTTCTTAGTAGCCATCACATTTCTACTATTTGACCTAGAAATCGCACTACTCCTACCGCTACCATGAGCCTCACAATCAATTAATTTAAAAACTACACTTACCATAGCACTAGCACTGGTCTGCCTTCTGGCCGTAAGCCTAGCCTACGAGTGGACTGAAAAAGGCCTAGAATGAAACGAATAATGATAATTAGTTTAATAAAAACAAATGATTTCGACTCATTAGATTGTAGCTCATACTGCAATTATCAAGTGTCCATAGTGTATATTAATATCTTCATAGCCTTTATCCTATCACTAACAGGATTGCTTATCTACCGGTCCCACCTAATATCCTCATTACTCTGCTTGGAAGGCATGATACTATCCCTTTTTGTCATAATAACGGTCACTATCCTGACAAACCATTTCACACTAGCTAGCATAACCCCTATCATTCTCCTCGTGTTCGCGGCCTGTGAAGCGGCACTAGGACTGTCATTATTAGTAATAATCTCCAACACATATGGAACGGATTACGTACAAAACCTGAACTTACTACAATGCTAAAAATTATTATCCCAACTATAATACTAATCCCCTTAACATGATTATCAAAATCTAACATAATCTGAATTAATACAACGGCCTATAGCATGTTAATTAGCTTAACCAGTTTAGTGTACCTCAATCAATTCGTAGACAACAGCTCAAATTTTTCACTACTATTCTTCGTAGATTCCCTATCAGCACCCCTACTAGTACTTACAACATGACTTCTCCCCCTAATACTCATAGCAAGCCAATACCACCTGTCAAAGGAAACTGTTACCCGGAAAAAACTCTATATTACTATACTAATTGTCTTACAATTATTCCTAATTATAACATTTACTGCTACAGAACTAATTATGTTCTACATCCTATTCGAAGCGACACTCATACCTACACTAATCATTATCACCCGATGAGGCAACCAAACAGAACGCCTGAACGCCGGCCTGTACTTCCTATTTTACACTCTAGTAGGCTCCCTGCCTCTCCTAATCGCCTTACTATGGATCCAAGACAATTTAGGCACTTTAAGTCTTCTAGTAATCCAATACCGGGCACAACCTCTGCTAGATTCGTGATCCAATACCCTGTTATGACTGGCATGCATAATGGCATTTATAGTAAAAATGCCCTTGTATGGCCTTCACCTATGACTCCCAAAAGCTCACGTAGAAGCTCCTATCGCAGGGTCCATAGTTCTCGCCGCAGTACTACTCAAATTAGGGGGATATGGTATAATACGAATTACCGTCCTACTAAATCCATTGACAAATTCAATAGCGTATCCTTTCATGATGCTATCCATATGAGGAATAATTATAACAAGCTCTATCTGTTTACGCCAAACGGACTTAAAATCCTTAATTGCCTACTCCTCGGTAAGCCACATAGCCCTAGTAATTGTAGCGGTACTCATTCAATCACCATGAAGCTACATAGGAGCAACAGCCCTGATAATTGCTCATGGCCTTACATCATCCATACTGTTCTGTCTAGCCAACTCCAATTATGAACGCATTCACAGCCGTACTATAATTCTTGCACGAGGATTACAAGTACTCCTACCACTAATAGCTATATGATGGCTACTCGCTAGCCTAACCAATCTGGCTCTACCACCTACAATCAACCTGGTAGGGGAACTATTCGTAGTAATAGCCTCATTCTCATGATCCAATATTACCATTATTCTAATAGGAATTAACATCACCATTACCGCCCTATACTCCCTATACATACTAATCACCACACAACATGGAAAATGCACACACCATGTCAAAAATATTAAACCATCATTCACACGAGAGAATTCCCTAATAGCTCTCCACCTGTTACCCTTATTACTCCTTTCCCTCAACCCTAAAATTATTCTAGGATCCATTTACTGTAAATATAGTTTAACAAAAACATTAGATTGTGAATCTAACAATAAAAGCTTAAACCTTTTTATTTACCGAAAAAGCACTACGCAAGAACTGCTAACTCATGCTTCCATGTCTAAAAACATGGCTTTTTCAACTTTTAAAGGATAGTAGTAATCCATTGGTCTTAGGAACCAAAAAATTGGTGCAACTCCAAATAAAAGTAATTAATTTACTTGCTTCCTCCATCCTTGTAACACTGTTCATACTAACCCTACCCATCACAATAACCGGCACTGCCATATATGCTAATAAGCTCTACCCCCAATATGTAAAAACTACCATTTCATACGCATTCATCATTAGTCTAATTCCAATAATAATATTTATTCAACTGGGCCAGGATACGATAATCTCAAACTGACATTGAATCACAATCCAAACAATAAAACTATCACTCAGCTTTAAACTCGATTACTTCTCAATGATCTTTATGCCAGTGGCACTATTTGTCACATGATCAATTATAGAGTTCTCTATATGATACATACACTCAGATCCCAATATCAATCGATTCTTCAAGTACCTACTCCTATTCCTCATTACCATAATAATTCTGGTAACTGCCAACAACATATTTCAATTATTCATCGGCTGGGAAGGAGTAGGCATTATGTCGTTCCTACTTATTGGATGATGATACGGACGAGCAGATGCCAATACGGCCGCATTACAAGCCATCTTATATAATCGCATTGGAGACGTAGGATTTATCCTAGCTATAGCCTGATTTCTTACCAACCTAAATACGTGAGATCTCCAACAAATCTTCATGACCAACTATAAAAACTTAAATGTCCCCCTTGCAGGTTTACTACTGGCAGCCACTGGAAAATCTGCACAATTTGGACTCCACCCATGATTACCTTCAGCCATAGAAGGCCCAACCCCTGTATCAGCTCTACTGCATTCAAGTACAATAGTCGTAGCTGGAGTATTCCTTCTGATCCGATTCCATCCCCTAATAGAATGCAACAAAACAATACAAACTGCCACACTGTGTTTAGGGGCAATCACAACTTTATTTACAGCAATATGTGCTCTAACACAAAATGATATTAAAAAAATCGTTGCCTTCTCCACCTCAAGTCAACTCGGATTAATAATGGTAACTATTGGCATTAATCAACCTTACCTAGCATTTCTTCACATCTGTACACACGCATTTTTCAAAGCCATACTATTCATATGCTCCGGATCAATCATCCACAGCTTAAATGATGAACAGGACATTCGAAAAATAGGAGGACTATTCAAAGCTCTACCATTCACTACCACCTCCCTAATTGTTGGAAGCCTGGCACTTACAGGAATACCCTTCCTGACAGGATTCTACTCTAAAGACCTAATTATCGAGACCGCCAACACGTCGAACACCAACGCCTGAGCCCTACTAATGACTCTCGTTGCCACCTCCATAACAGCCGTCTACAGCACTCGAATCATATTCTTTGCACTTCTAGGACAGCCCCGCTTCAACCCTATAATTACAATCAACGAGAACAATCCACTCCTAATTAATTCCATTAAACGTCTCTTGTTCGGGAGTATCTTCGCAGGATTCTTAATCTCCTACAACATTACACCCACCACTACCCCCCAGATAACTATGCCTCATTATCTCAAAGTGATAGCCCTTGCTGTAACTATTTTAGGTTTCATCCTGGCACTAGAACTTAACCTCATAATACAAAACTTGAAATTCAAGCATCCCTCAACCCTATTCAAATTCTCAAATATATTAGGCTACTTTCCCATTATTGCCCACCGCCTAATACCCAAAACAAGCCTACTTATAAGCCAAAAATCAGCATCAATATTACTAGATATAATTTGACTAGAAAATATCTTACCAAAATCCATCTCTTACTTCCAAATAAAAACTTCAATTACCATCTCCAACCAAAAAGGCCTAATCAAACTATACTTCATATCATTTATATTAACACTAATCCTTACCCTACTCACACTTAATTTCCACGAGTAACCTCTATGATTACTAATACTCCAATAAGAAGGGATCAACCAGTAACAATGACTAATCAAGTCCCATAACTGTATAAAGCTGCAATCCCCATGGCCTCTTCACTAAAAAACCCCGAATCACCTGTATCATAAACGACCCAATCACCTGCCCCATTAAATTTCAACACAACTTCGACATCAACATCGTCACCCTTTAAAACATAACAGGCAATCAACAACTCGGACAACATACCAACAATGAAAGCACCTAATACAGCCTTATTGGACGCCCAAACTTCAGGATACTGCTCAGTAGCCATAGCTGTAGTATACCCAAAAACAACCAACATCCCCCCTAAATAAATTAAAAACACCATTAACCCTAAAAAAGATCCCCCAAAACTTAGCACAATACCACAACCAACAGCCCCACTGATAATTAAAACCAGCCCACCGTAGATAGGAGAAGGTTTTGAAGAAAACCCTACAAAACTAACTACAAAAACCACACTTATAATGAATACAATATATGTCATCATTATTCCTACATGGAATTTAACCATGACTGGTGACACGAAAAATCACTGTTGTATTTCAACTATAAGAACATTAATGACCAACATTCGTAAAACTCACCCACTAATCAAAATTATTAATAACTCATTCATTGATCTACCTACACCATCAAACATCTCTGCATGATGAAACTTCGGCTCCCTCCTTGGAATTTGTCTAATCCTTCAAATCCTCACTGGTCTATTTCTAGCTATACACTACACATCAGATACAACTACAGCCTTCTCATCAGTCGCCCATATTTGCCGAGATGTTAACTACGGTTGAATTATCCGATATATACATGCAAACGGAGCCTCAATATTCTTTATTTGCCTATTTCTACATGTAGGACGAGGCCTGTACTATGGTTCCTACATGTTCTATGAAACATGAAACATCGGTATTATCTTATTATTTACAGTTATAGCAACAGCATTCATAGGTTACGTTCTACCATGAGGACAAATATCCTTCTGAGGAGCAACCGTAATTACCAACTTACTATCAGCTATCCCATATATTGGAACTAACCTTGTAGAATGAATCTGAGGAGGATTCTCAGTAGATAAAGCCACCCTAACACGATTTTTCGCCTTCCACTTCATCCTACCATTTGCTATTGCAGCACTAGCGACAATTCACCTACTATTCCTCCATGAAACAGGGTCTAACAATCCCTCCGGAATCCCATCTGACTCCGACAAAATCCCATTTCACCCCTACTATACTATTAAAGATATCATAGGCACTATATTCCTAATTCTTATACTTATAGCATTAGCACTATTCTCACCTGACCTGTTAGGAGACCCAGACAACTACACTCCTGCCAATCCACTCAATACGCCACCCCATATCAAACCCGAATGATATTTTCTATTCGCATACGCAATCCTACGATCCATTCCCAACAAATTAGGAGGCGTGCTAGCCCTGATTCTATCTATTCTAGTCCTAGTAATTATCCCCCTACTACATACTTCAAAACAACGAAGCATAATATTCCGCCCACTAAGCCAATGCCTATTCTGACTACTGGTAGCTGATCTCCTTACTCTGACCTGAATCGGCGGCCAACCGGTAGAACACCCATTCATTATCATCGGCCAACTAGCCTCAATCCTTTACTTTGTAATTCTCCTAATCCTTATACCAACTATTAGCATCATCGAGAACAACCTATTAAAATGAAGAGTCTTTGTAGTATATTTATTACTTTGGTCTTGTAAACCAAAAATGGAGAACTCTATCTCCCTAAGACTTCAAGGAAGAAGCAACAGCCCCACCATCAGCACCCAAAGCTGACATTCTAACTAAACTATTCCCTGATTTTCTCTCCTTTTTATTTTAATTCATATATTTAATAATGTTTACTGTGCTTGCCCAGTATGTATTCCTACGCGCACCCCCTATGTATATCGTGCATTAATGGCTTGCCCCATGCATATAAGCATGTACATACTATGATTGGTTTTACATACGTGCATTTCACTTAGATCACGAGCTTAATCACCATGCCTCGAGAAACCATCAATCCTTGCGCGACGTGTACCTCTTCTCGCTCCGGGCCCATCCCATGTGGGGGTTTCTACCGTGAAACTATACCTGGCATCTGGTTCTTACTTCAGGGCCATGACAGTCCTCAATCCAATCCTACTGACCTCTCAAATGGGACATCTCGATGGACTAATGACTAATCAGCCCATGATCACACATAACTGTGGTGTCATGCATTTGGTATCTTTAATTTTTGGGGGGGGAGAACTTGGTATCACTCAGCTATGGCCGTGTCGGCCTCGTAGCAGTCAAATAACTTGTAGCTGGGCTTAACTATCATCATTTATCCGCATCGCACAACCATAAGGTGCAATTCAGTCAATGGTTACAGGACATACACACATACATACACACACGTATACACGTATACACGTATACACGTATACACGTATACACGTAYACACGTACACACGTACACACGTACACACGTACACACGTACACACGTACACACGTACAACACGCATTCAACAGATAGAGACTAGTTTAAATCAAACCCCCCTTACCCCCCGCAACTTCAAAAGTATACAAATACTTACGATTGTCCTGCCAAACCCCAAAAACAGAACTAAGCACGTGCAACATATATTAGAAGTCGCTTACACTGGCACTAATTCATAACAGTCTTACCACTGATTCATCGAAAATTTCCTGTTCAAAGAAAGCTATCTATAGATGTTAATTCTTACTTTCAGTACCTCACTATAATCCTCTTCTTT